ATGTATGGATGATGAGATTCCATTGATACAGAGCCAATTCCAATAGACTTATTGAATGTTCCCATTGGCGTGCATCCAGCAGGAATTGAACCTACGAATTTGCCAATTATGAGTTGGGCGCTTTAACCATTCAGCCATGGATGCTTAACAGGGATCATCGTACATCGTGAATAACCAAATTCCAATTGAAATGAAATCTTTAGGAGGAATCAATGAAACGACATCAATTCAAATCCTGGATATTCGAATTGAGAGAGATATTGAGAGAGATCAAGAATTCTCACTATTTCTTAGATTCATGGATCAAATTCGATTCAGTGGGATCTTTCACTCACATTTTTTTCCACCAAGAACGTTTTATGAAACTCTTTGACCCCCGAATTTGGAGTATCCTACTTTCACGTGATTCACAGGGTGCAACAAGCAATCGATATTTCACGATCAAAGGTGTAGTACTGCTTGTAGTAGTGGTCCTTATATCTCGTATTAACAATCGAGAGATGGTTGAAAGAAAAGATCTCTATTTGATGGGGCTTCTTCCTATACCTATGAATTCCATTGGACCCAGAAAGGAGACATTGGAAGAATCTTTTTGGTCTTCCAATAGAAATAGGTTGATTGTTTCGCTCCTGTATCTTCCAAAAAGGAAAAAGATTTCTGAGAGTTGTTTCATGGATCCGCAAGAGAGTACTTGGGTTCTCCCAAGAAAGAAAAAGCGTATCATGCCTGAATCTAACCGGGGTTCGCGGTGGTGGAGGAACCGGATCGGAAAAAAGAGGGATTCTAGTTGTCAGATATCTAATGAAACCGTAGCTGGAATTGAGATCTCATTCAAAGAGAAAGATAGCAAATATCTGGAGTTTCTTTTTTTATCCTATACGGATGATCCGATCCGCAAGGACCATGATTGGGAATTGTTTGATCGTCTTTCTCCGAGGAAGAAACGAAACATAATCAACTTGAATTCGGGACAGCTATTCGAAATCTTAGGGAAAGACTTGATTTGTTATCTCATGTCTGCTTTTCGTGAAAAAAGACCAATTCAGGGGGAGAGTTTCTTCAAACAACAAGGAGCTGGGGCAACTATGCAATCCAATGATATTGAGCATGTTTCCCATCTCTTCTCGAGAAACAAGTGGGGTATTTCTTTGCAAAATTGTGCTCAATTTCATATGTGGCAATTCCGCCAAGATCTCTTCGTTAGTTGGGGGAAGAATCAGCACGAATCGGATTTTTTGAGGAACGTCTCGAGAGAGAATTGGATTTGGTTAGACAATGTGTGGTTGGTAAACAAGGATCGGTTTTTTAGCAAGGTATGGAATGTATTGTCAAATATTCAATATGATTCCACAAGATCTATTTTCGTTCAAGTAACGGATTCTAGCCAATGGAAAGGATCTTCTTCTGATCAATCCAGAGATCATTTCGATTCCGTTAGAAATGAGAATTCAGAATATCACACATTGATCGATCAAACAGAGATTCAGCAACTAAAAGAGAGATCGATTCTTTGGGATCCTTCCTTTCTTCAAACGGAACGAACAGAGATAGAATCAGATCGATTCCCGAATCGATTCCCGAAATGCCTTTTTGGATCTTCCTCCATGTCCTGGCTATTAACGGAACCTGAGAAGCGGATGAATAATCATCTGCTTCCGGAAGAAATCGAAGAATTTCTTGGGAATCCTACAAGATCAATTCGTTCTTTTTTCTCTGACAGATGGTCAGAACTTCATCTGGGTTCGAATCCTACTGAGAGGTCCACTAGAGATCCTAAATTGTTGAAGAAAAAACAAGATGTTTCTTTTGTCCCTTCCAGGCGAGCGGAAAAGAAAGAAATGGTTGATATATTCAAGATAATTACGTATTTACAAGATACCGTCTCAATTCATCCTTCGGAACCAGATCCGGGATGTGATATGGTTCCGAAGGATGAACCGGATATGGACAGTTCCAATAAGATTTCATTCTTGAACAAAAATCCATTTTTTGATTTCTTTCATCTATTCCATGACCGGAACAAAGGGGGATACGCGTTACGCCACGATTTTTTTGAATCAGAAGAGAGATTCCCAGAAATGGCGGATCTATTCACTCTATCAATAACCGAGCCAGATCTGGTGTATCATAGGGGATTTGCCTTTTCTATTGATTCCTACGGGTTGGATCAAAAAAGATTCTTGAATGAGGTATTCAACTCCAGAGATGAATCGAAAAAGAAATCTTTATTGGTTCTACCTCCTCTTTTTTATGAGGAGAATGAATCTTTTTCTCGAAGGATCAGAAAAAAATCGGTCCGGATCTACTGCGGGAATGAGTTGGAAGATCCCAAACTAAAAACAGCGGTATTTGCTAGCAACAACATAATGGAGGCAGTCAATCAATATAGATTGATCCGAAATCTGATTCAAATCCAATATAGCACCTATGGGTACATAAGAAATGTATCGAATCGATTCTTTTTAATGAATAGATCCGATCGCAACTTCAAATATGGAAT